CTAAAACATCGTTTTTTTTATTCATATATTGGATTTCACCAAAGGAAAATGACTCATTTAATAAAGGATTTCTTTTCGAAAAAAGATTTGTGTTTTTTCGAAATGTAATGACTAGAAGTGCTACTGATAATAATGATCCACATAGAAGAGCTGCATAGCCCAATATCATCATACTTACGTGCATTATTAACCACTCGGATTGGAGTGCGGGTACTACTATTGCGGATTGATGTAGTTCAGTTAAAAGACCCGAAGTAGCAAAGCCTTGGGTAAAAATAACACTTGACGCAGTTATTGTGCTTAAATGGTTTTTCTTTTTTTTGAAATACGGAACTATATAAATAACTGAGAAATTCCATGAAAGAAAAACGAATGATTCATATAAATCACTTAGCGGGAAATGCCTCGAATTAATCCAACGAGTGACTAATAATCCTGTTATACATAAAAAAGTAGCTATCATTCCCTTTTCTGACGAATCATATAGTTTTATGATTTCGTCGACAAATAAGGTTATCAAATGAATTGTAATTACAATTGAAACGATTGAAAAGGAAATATGAGTTAATATATGCTCTAAAGTTGAAAATATCATAAAAATGTTAAAAAGAGGAGTCCTGAAATAGAAATCAGGAGTTGAATTCATTATAGAATCTTATTCTCATTATAGAATCTATTGTATCTATTTTAGAAGACGGCCTGCCGCCACTCGGACTCGAACCGAGATGCTCTAGCACTGCTTCCTAAGAGCAGCGTGTCTACCGATTTCACCATAGCGGCTTGCTCGAACTCATATCATAATAGCCTATTCATAGTCAATCGTCGAGATTGAAGGAGTCAACTCAACGAAAAATTTTTAGTAAAGATTAAAATAGATGAATAAAATTTCGTTCAAATAGGAATTTGAAGGTTCATTATTTTAGGGTGTCATTTTTTTTTTACCTTAGGGCTTTGGTGCCTCTCCTGGAATCTAACTCTTGTAACTAAAAAGTTCGTACCTCTAGTTCTAGTTAGTGATAGAACTCAAAAAGTTTTCTTTTTTTATCAATGAACACAAAATAGACCCTATTTTTTTTTATTATTCAAAACTGACATATTATTCGGACAAAATATTCCAGGCTTTCGTCGATTGGGTTAAAAGGGGGAGATATATGGGAGATTTATATATTAATTCATAGAAATAAGAAGTCATAAAGTTACACAAAAACAAAAAGTTTTCAAAATAAATGGAATCTATTAGTTTCAACGATTCATTAATTTTAACTAAAGATCTTAAATTTGACCTTATTTTGACCTTATTATAGATAGAGAGAAAAAAACTTTGATTATTGTAATTGTGACAAATAGATTGATGGGGAAAATAGGACCCCCCCCAAAAAAAAAAGGGGGATAAAAAAGACTAAAAAAAGGTTCAAACCTTGGATCTTGTCTTTATTCTTTATTTCAAAAGGTTTTTTTTTATTAGAAATTCTAATTTTAGTAAATCAAAGAATTCTTATTCTACATATCCTAAATAGCGAAGCGAGTTCCATTTCAGATTGATTAGCCCCAAACAACAGGTAGTGGAAATTTTTAATTTCATATTAACGACGAAATGAGCCAATTTTTTGATTCAGATTATTCCAATCTTTTTTTATGACTTTTGTGTTTGTCGCACAAAAAAACCTTTTGAATTTTCGGTAGAAAGAGATTTACCTAATGACAGCGCCTTTAAGGCTGCCCCATATCCCTTCCTTTTCCAAATATTTTTACGAATACGCTTTTTTGATCTAGAAGTACGTTTTTTTGGAACTGCCATTTAAAAATGAAGGGGTTACTCGTTGTTATAGTTGGATGTGAAAGACATCTATTGGTCAAAACGAATTGTTTTTTACTATTCATTATCTATTTATTTTATTCTCTAGATAATATTCTATTCATAAAAAAATAGAGATATGTGAAATATAGTAGAAAATATTACTAGAGATAGAAAAAAAAAAAAAAAATATATATGTTATTTTTTCAACAAAAAGGGTTTTTCTATATCCATACAATATTCGTAAGAAAGACTCATTTTTATTGATTGGTACCTTTATTTTTTATTGTTTATGATTCACATCTATATCTATGGAATCCGATGTTCTGCCAGAGAAATCGAATTAATTGAACTTCATAAAAGAAAGAATCCAAAAAAGACCTTTCATTTTAATCTCTGTCTATTTTCTTCGTTCTATATTTCATTTATACGGAATAAAAAATACCGAAGGATTTAAAACCTGTTGCCTAATGAAAACTTTAATAATCTTTTTTCTATTAACTGGTCAAACTCGAGTAAAGAATACTTCTAGATTCCATTTTTAAATTCGAATGAGACCAGTAATTAAAGCAATTAATCTGTTAAAGGATACATGGTTTGATAAAAGAGATCTTAGGGATTTTTTTTACCCCTTTGGATAAATAAAAAAGAATTTTATAGAAAATGTCGGATCTTATAGCCTTCCCTATAAAAAGGGGGTTTTTT